AACCCTGCTGCGCAAAAATGGGATATGCATTTGAAATAGATACCCGAGTTATTACATATATCATGATCGATACAGAAATGGATCGAGTCATCTGTTCCTTTACCCAAGAAAAAATATTTATATTTTGCATGGTTCAATCATTGATCCCAGAATTTCTACAATAAATTAGAAAGGTAACTAACTAGTGTAGTTCCCTATCCACGAGTCTGCCATTGTACTGGAATAATTGTACTAGAATATGGAACGAATACCTTGAACAGGTATAAGTATAAATAAAGAATTAAGTAAGATTGAAAATACTTTCTTTATTCTTTAAACACGAAGAAACATTCTTATTTGATTGATATCAAGAGATCAAATGAGTTCTTTATTCGTTGATTGAATGATAAATGACTACAAGCGAAGGAGATACACGATTTAAATAATAAAAGATCCAATATTTCACAATTGTATCTAGAATAACTGGAAAAGTGGAAACAAGACCGGATATAATTTTATCGTTATGAGCCAATCCAAAATCGTTGTAGACCGAACCAATCATAAGTTCCCAACCATGGGTTGAATGAAATCCGATCCATAAATCAGTAACTAAAAGAATTGAAAAAGCTTTTATTGTGTCACTCAAGTTATACAGGAATTCCTGAACCCAAGAATTAAGAATAACAAGTTCTTCATTACCCAGAATACAATAACCACTTAGAATAGCGAAACAGATTATATTTGTCGATAAATTAAAAATGATATGGAGATTATACTCATCGTGTGTTTTGACTAATTGTACCGTTTCCTTGTGTATTCCTATACGAAGCTTTTGTATCTGTGTTTCAGGGTATTCCTTTATCATTTCGTCCAAGAGGAATAGTTCTTCTAATTCTATAAATTTTTCTAGAATCCTTTTCTCTTGAATATCATTCAAGAAAGTTTCAGATTGCCGGGTATTCCACCAATTAATAACCCAAGGTTCCAGACTTTTATTAAATGAAAGAGAGACCCACCAGGGCAAAAATACTATGGATACAAGATATGGGAGGGAAGTCAATGATTTTTTTTTCATTTTTTATCTGTAAATTGTTAATGAATCTGCTGCATTCGTGGATTTTATCAAATATTTATCTGAACACAAATTCTATAACTAAGGTATCGTATCGAACCAATGAATCTATTCCCATTTTTGTGTAAAAATTTAGTCCTTGTATTTAGAAAATATTGAGATATCTCTATTGGGTAAATTCCAACTAATTTCATCTCCATTTGTTATTTTGGTCCTGTCGATGAATACTCGAAAATCCACTAGAAGTAACGAATATGATTTGGATTTCGAAACAAAAAAATGCCTTCTCGGATCAATTAATTATTTCGAAATGTTTCACCGCCTAACCACAGTCCAGGAATAATGTAACCTATAAATTCGAAATATTGGGTCTAAAAAGATGAATTCTGTATTACGAAATAAATGTTCGAATATGTTTGATGAATGCATACTTAATTAGACTTTATTATTTTTATTAGTATAAATTATATAAAATTTTATTTAGTATAAATTATAAATTGGGGGCTCCCTGCGCATAAAAAAAAGGGTTTTGGTATAGAAAAAATGGATTTTTATTAGAGTTTAGTTGTTCCATATAAAATCTCCCACTTTTGTTTTATTCCATGTGGGTTTACCCGCTAACAGAAGGGAGAAATAAAATCTAATATGTTTTGATCAAATAAGTCTTTTGAAGAAACTTCAATTGTATTAAAATAGGGAATTAGCAAGTTCCCTACCTCATACTGAGAAAACATTAATTCTTCATTTCAAAATACTTCGATTGGTACACGCAAGAAATATGCTAATTCGGCAGCTTTTTGTTCAATTTCTCGTGGAGTAAGATTCTCATCAGTGCCAGTCAAGGGAACCGCCCCTTGGCCTCTTATTTCCATATAAAGGACACGACGAGGATAAAGACCCTCTTTAACCTCCATTCTGATGGATTGTATATCTCTCATAAGGAAACGAAGGAAAATGCGACGATTTATTCCAGGAAATCCCCAACGAAAAATACAAACAATTCCTTCTTTTCTATCAAATCGGTCATAACCACTACCTACATTCCACGCAATTGTACACCACAAATAGGAGCTAATAAATAGACCCGCGATCCCATAAAAAGACATTATGATCCCTTGCGGAAAAAAAAATATTTGCTGAGATGGAAATACGGATATAAGATTCCTACCGAGATAACTGGAAGTTCCAACCACTAAGAACCCTAATGAACCTAAAAAAAGGCTACAGGCCAAAAAAAAATTACTTGTTTTTCGAGACCCCGTTATAAGTTCTATCCAGATATGCTCTGATCGCCAGTTCATACTATACTTACTATACTAAGGTTGTATTCGATTGGAATTGAGAGAATAACCCAAATGAATTTGACTTTACTTTTCTTGACCCCCAAGTAACTCTCATCAACTAGCACTATTTTGACGGGAACTATTAGGAGTAATTAGTTAGATAAATTGACTTTATATTTAAAACTATTCGCCGATCCATTTTTAACCAGCTATACCCATATAGAATCTGCATTTATGTAGATATCGTGTATCCGTATGCATATGAGTCTCTCATTTGTGTTCGGAAAGAGCCACATATCGTACCATATTAGACTAAATAAATATTTGTATTATGATCCAGTGTTGAAATAAATTGATGAGATTTGCTCTCATCGAATCTAGACAATCTTATTTTCTTGGACATGAAGAGATAAAGAAGCCATTGCAATTGCCGGAAATACTAGGCCCACTAAAGGTACAAAAATAGAGGGTAGATCTGTCATAGAATGGGTGCCCCAATTTAATATTTGTATTTTAAAGATATCTTCTGATAAGTATATCTAATATAAATAATATTAAGTAGTTAATAAGTGCAAGGAATATAGACCTGAATTAAGTGTACCTAATTCATCGTTCTACATAAATATGTATGATAATTCACTTTAATATAAAAAACTTTCCTATTCTTCTTCTTCCATCCTTTTTTATTCTTTCTCTTTCTATTTTTTTTTTTTTTTTTACGATGAACTAAATACTCGTTCGCTACAAATAATTGAATTGAATCAAGTGCTATACTTTAATATATTGAATTTTTATTCAGAGGAAAGAAACCGTGGAGCTGAAATAACTCACTCAGAACACCCCTTAAAGGATTACGTGGTACGATTGGGTCGAATAAGCCCTTATGGAATGAATACTCAGCCGCTTGTGAACCATCGGGTACTGTTTTATTCAATGTTTGTTCAATTACTCTTTTACCCGCAAATGCAATGTAGGCATTTGGTTCAGCAATAATGACATCTCCCAACATACCAAAACTGGCTGTTACTCCACCAGTTGTAGGAGATGTAAGGATTGATATATAGAATAACTTTTTATTTGATTGATAATCATATAAAGCAGAAGATATTTTAGCCATTTGCATCAAGCTCAAACTTCCTTCTTGCATGCGTGCTCCCCCAGAAGCACACACAATAATGACAGGTAAAGATCGATTAGTAGCATACTCGATCAAACGGGTGATTTTCTCGCCGACTACGGATCCCATACTACCTCCCATAAACTGAAAATCCATAACCCCAACTGCTATTAGAATACCATTTAGTTGACCTATGCCTGTTTGAACAGCTTCAGTTAAACCTGTTTTTCTTTGATAAGAATCAATACGATCTTTATAAGGTTCTTCCTCTGAATGAAATTCAATAGGGTCCATAGAGACCATCTCTTCATCCATAGGATCCCAAGTGCCCGAATCAATCAAAAGTTCGATTCTATCTGAACTACTCATTTTCAAATGATATCCACACTGTTCACAAATATTCATTTTTGACTTAAAAAATTTTTTATAATTTAATCCATAACAATTTTCGCATTGAACCCATAAATGTTTGTATCTTTGATTCATATCGAAATCATTAGACTCTTCTCTTATATTGAGATCGCTGTCATTATTACTAGTTTTTATACTCGAATTCCCACTTTCACTACTTTCAGTATAAATGAAACTATAATTATAATTATAACTGTTACTGTAATAATCGGTATAACCTGAAATATCACTATTAATACTAACTTCAAAATGAATATAACTATTAATGCAACTATTAATGTGATTATTCCAACTAGATTGAGTATCATACATGTAATGATAATAGTAGTTCTTGGACCCACTATTCAAATAACTAGAAAAAAAACTTTCTAGTTCACTCATAAACATAAAAGAACTATCATTGTCAATCTCAAAAATCTGATTTTCAATATCAAAATAGACAGAATAATTGTCACCATTACTATCTCTAACTAAAAAGGTGTCATCAGAGACCAAACTCCAAATATTCCCGATATCAAATAAATAATCAACATTACTGAAAGCATAATTGTCACTATTACTCCAACTAGGAGTGTTTTTCCCCTTATCATTTATAATGGGTTCTTCACTTCCACTGGTATTTCCAATAACATCAGAATTATCCATTGATTTACTTAGCCCACATCTATGTTCTAACTTTTTGTTAAACAACATCGAATTGAACCACCATTTTTCCATAGAGTCTTATCACCCCCTATTTGACGAGAATACAATAGATGAATAGTCATTCGATGAATAATCATTTTTTTATTATGTATATAGTCTTTATCCTCAATTATAACTATAAAGACAGGGTTCTCTCACGTCATGGACAAATTATCAAGGATAAATCGTTCTTTTTTTATTCCTATAACTAAAGAATTCATTTTCATACAATCTCATATAATTAAATAATACATTTGTATTGCAACATGGAACGAAAAAGACAATATACAGGAGGGGTAGAAGTAGCCCTTCCCTGGCTTAATCTATGGTCTGAAGCTACGCAATATAAAATGATCCACCAATAATCCCCAATAATACCAAGAATCCATAGGATTAATTTAATTTTAATTATGGATCCAACGATAAAATAAACAATAAAATAATAAACAATACA